ACGTTTTTTGAAATGATACAACAGAAGATGCTTTTGTGCACGACAGAAAAGCTATCCCCAGCAGAACTGTATAATCATTGGTTTTATACCAATGAACAAAAACGAAACAACCTCATCAACGAACTTATCAATCGAATTGAAGCTCTAGACAAGGGGTCTCTTGCTATGGATGTACTCGAAAAAAGAACTAGATTGTGCAATGATGAGACTGAACAAGAATGCTTACCTAAAATATATGATCCTCTTTTGAATGGACCCCATCGTGGAACAATCAAAGAATTGTATTCAGGTTCAAACATGAACGAGTATTTAATAAACTCGATAGAAGATTCTATCGAAACTCTTTGGATAAACAAACTTCATGATATCGCTCTTCCTACTGCCCTTACTACTGATTACCGAGAATTTGAAGAAAAAATAAAAAACACTTTTGATTTAAAATTTAAAATTTAAATTAAAAATACAGTAAATTACTATAAAAATAAATACATAAAATAAGTAAAAGAAGAGATAAGAAGAGATTCGTCCTCCGCCTACATATTTGATAATTTCTGCTACAAATAAATTTAGAATAGCAACAGCATTCGTAATTCCATCAATTACTTGTTTATCAAAAAAATAACTTAGTTCTGCCAGCCCTCTTATACCTGTAGTTAAGGTTTTTGTATAAATAGCGTCTATGTAACCACGATTATATGACCAATTATATATAAAATTGAGTATTTTGTCCCAAATAATTCTCCTAGGACCCAGTTGAACAGATAAATTTATGAAGTTCAAATTATTAAAATTGGAATAAGCAGGCCCATAGAAAAGAAACGCTATAAATATTCCGAAATATGCTATACTGACTGAAAAAATAGCATTTATCACAAATTCATCCCAATCAAAATCATAATTTGAATGTAAAAAGTTTATTGATGGAGTTAACCATCTGGATAATATATCTAAATGAATTATTCCTTGACCAAAAGGAATTCCTATGGATCCAACGAACAAAGTAACTAAGACCAATATAAGAAGTGGTAATAACATAGTATTGTCCGATTCATAAGGATATGTGGAAATTTTTTTATTGGAAAAATTTTTTATAGTAATAAGAGGCCCCACCATATTGGTTTCTACATTACCAACAATAGGATATACTTTTTTCGAAAAAACAGAAATTTTTTGATTATGATTCATTGTTGATAAAATCAAATTATTTTTTTTTACTTTTTGTCCGTTTTTTCCCCAGATAGATATTGAATGGAACACATTATTTTTTTTGCCGCTGTAATTTTTACAATTACTATTTAAATGACCTTCAAAAGTAAGTAAATACATCCGAAACATATAAAATGCAGTTAATCCTGCTGTGAAACAAGCTATTATTGCAAAAATGGGTGAATACAACCAACTATCATTAAGAATTTCATCTTTGGACCAAAAACAAGCAAGAGGTGGAATACCACAAAGAGAAAGCGTGCCTAAAAAAAATGAAATTTTTGTAATTGGGACATATTTTTTTAAACCACCCATAAGAACCATATTCTGGCTTTTATCTGGGGAATACCCAACAATAGTTTCCATTGAATGAATAATGGAGCCAGATCCTAAAAACAATAATGCTTTCGAATAGGCATGAGTGATCAAATGAAATAAAGCAGTTCGATAAGATCCCATACCTAAAGCTAACATAATATAGCCCAATTGCGACATTGTAGAATAGGCTAGACTTCTTTTAATGTCTCTTTGAGCAAGAGCTAAAGTAGCTCCTAATAGTATTGTTATTATACCTACCAAAGAAATTATATTCAGTATGTAAGGTATGACTGTAAAAAGAGGAAAAAGTCGAGCTACAAGAAAAATTCCTGCTGCTACCATAGTAGCAGCATGTATAAGAGCCGAAATAGGAGTAGGGCCTTCCATAGCATCAGGTAACCATACATGAAGAGGGAATTGCGCAGACTTGGCAACCGAACCTACAAATAATAGGGAAGCACACAAAGTAAGAAATAAAGAATTGTCCCCATTATTATCAATCAAATTATTGGCTATTTCAAATAAATCCCGAAATTCAAAACTCCCCGTTATCCAATAAAGACCTAAGATTCCTAAAAATAAAAAAAAATCCCCTACACGATTAGTTACAAACGCTTTTTGACAAGCAGTTGCGGCAAGGGGTCGTGTGAACCAAAAACCTATTAATAGATACGAACACATTCCAACTAATTCCCAAAAAATATAAATTTGTATCAAATTTGAACTAGTAACTAATCCCAGCATCGAAGCGTTAAAAAAACTAATATAAGCAAAAAATGTCAAATAGCCTTGATCATGAGACATATAATTGTCACTATAAATAAGAACCATTATTCCAACAGTAGTTATTAATATTAACATAATGGAAGTAAGCGGATCTATTAAGTGGCCTAAATCTAAAGAAAAATCATTATTTAAGGTCCAAGACCATACATATTGGTAGGATGGACTGCCATTTATTTGCTGAATAGACAGATTGGCGGAAAAAATCATAACGATACTTAGTAATAAAACACTAAGAAAAGCCCATATACGACGAATATTTTTTGTTGCCGCCGGGAAAAGAAAAAGGCCTACCCCTATTGCTATAGGAACCGGAAGGGGGACGAAAGGTATGATCCACGCATATTGATACGTATATTCCATAAAAAATAAACCTTTTTTTATTGTTAAATTGTTTCCGATTCACCAACTCTTTTATATTTAGAACGGAGCAAAAAAAAATAAAGATATGAAAAAACTTTAATAGAAATAGAATTAATATAGAATTAATATAGAAATAGAATTAAGAATTCTGATGATTTCCAAATAGTCAAATAAAAACGATTAAGTCTGGTTATTCTTTTTTTTTAATTAAAGATTAAGATATATGAACATAGAGAATATAATATTTTCAATCATTTCATTATTACAATAATTTAGTTTATATACATAAAACAAGTCCAAAAATTATGAAAAAAAAAGTACTTGATTCCGAGTATCCTATGATCCACCAATAACTCAACCCGATAAACAAAAAAACAAGGAGATTATTTTCTTATTTTCGTTAATTGAGTCGGAATTCAGAATCATTAATCGGTTGTGAACTAGTCCGTTGGGAAACTGAGTGAGTTGCTTATATTTGTTTCAATAAAGCAACTTAAACTTATACTTGTGATTAATTTTATTGATGTTCGTCGATTTGTTACTCATCACTTCAGTTTGCACAGAGCTGAAATAATAATAAAAATTTCTGGTTCAAATAACATATCGTTTAATAAATTTTTTACTAATGGATACTCATTTTTTCGAATTTTAATTAGATTAGATATACTTTCTTGATCCTCGATCAATTACAATTAATAGAAAGAGTTTTACAGTCTAGTTTTCTTAAATTAGGTAAGGGTTCTTAAACTTTTTGATTTCTTTTTTGAAATTAGATGAAATGCAACATGGAAAAAATAGACAATTGAAACTCTTTTTGATTCTTTTTTACCAATGGAAAGCAACTCAATTTCTATAGCCATGACATGTATATATATAAATATCTTCATTCGAATATAGTTATATATATATAATACTAGTCAGTATAAATAATTCTTTCTTCAAAATATTGTATGTAAATTTGAGTAATAAAAAAATTATATATTTTTTTGAACAATAAATGTCTTCCACATTTAACTATAAAATGAATAACCTCTGCATTTTTGAATGGCGATTCAAAAAAAGCGTATTTCTATGTCCAAAAAGCATATTCGTAAAAATTTTTGGAAAAATCAAGTGTATTGGGCAGGAATAAAAGCTTTTCTTTAGCAAAATCCCTTTCGACCGGGAATTCTAAAAGCTTTTTTGTACAACAAACAAGTAATATATTATATAATAAAGACTTGGAAAAGTCTTGGAATAATCTTAATCGATATGAACCAACGAATTCGATAATTTATAAGATAAGAAATTACCATTAATATGGTAAACTTAATGAGATGCAATTTTCTATTGTCGTATGTTGTAGGATAACATTTTTGTGTCTACTAGACAAAGGCTCGAAAAATTAGGCACAATATATCATTTTTCTCTTTACAAAGTTGTCTCTTTCTCGTTAGTGTGTTTTTGTGGGATGGGGATTGTTATTTTCCCTATCGATTCACTTTTCACAAAAATGATATTTTTCTTTTAATTTGAAAAGGCTTATTGGGTTCTGGATGCCAAATATATATTCTATGTTTTAACTTAACTTTAACTATAGAATACATTAAGATACCTATCCATAAAGCACAATATGCATTCCATAATGAAAAATCGTTTTAGAAATATTGAAGACAAATTTTCACTGGTATATCTACAGCCTACTAATTGGTTTGACTAATACTTAATTAGTTTGATAAATAGTACCACGAATTATGGGTACAATTTAAATCCTAGCAATTGGCAATTTATAGTTAATCCAGTTTTCAACCTATCCAACAAACATTTTAAACCTCCTTACAATTCTCAAATTTTACAAGAACTTAAACCACACGAAAAACCATTCAGTGCGGTTTTAAAACTAACAACAATAGCCCCACCTCACACTACAATTAAGTAAGGTAATGATTATTGAACGTTTAAATAGTAATTTAAAAGATATTTTGAATCTTTCGGCAAAATAAATATTGCATTGAATTTACTCCTCCAATCTCGACGATTAAAAATGAATGGGCTATTATGATTTCGAGCAAGCCGCTATGGTGAAATCGGTAGACACGCTGCTCTTAGGAAGCAGTGCTAGAGCATCTCGGTTCGAGTCCGAGTAGCGGCATATTTCTAAAAAAGAAATACTAGTCAAATAAATACTATTATAATTCCTATAATGGATAGAATATAATTTCAGATCTCCATTCCATTCTTGGAGGATATCCTTTTTAGGATTTTTTATGATATTTTTTTCTTTAGAACATATATTAACTCACATTTCCTTGTCGATTGTTTCAATCGTACTGACGATTTATTTGATTAACTTATTAGTCCACGAAATCGTAGGATTATATGATTCGTCGGAAAAAGGAATGGTAGCCGCTTTTTTATGTATAACAGGATTATTAGTTATTCGTTGGATTTATTCGGGGCATTTACCCTTAAGTAATTTATATGAATCATTAATGTTCCTTTCATGGAGTTTATCCATTATTCATATGCTTCCTTTTTTTAGAAAACAAAAAAATCTTCTAAGTGCAATAACTGCACCCAGTGCTATTTTGACTCAAGGATTTGCCACCTCAGGTCTTTTAACTGAAATGCATCAATCCACAATATTAGTACCTGCTCTACAATCACAGTGGTTAATGATGCACGTAAGTATGATGGTATTGAGCTATGCATCTCTTCTCTGCGGATCATTATTATCAGTAGCTCTTCTAGCCATTACATTTCGAAAAAATAAAAAAAAAAATGTAAAATGTAAAAACAACCATTTTAGGTCATTTTCATTTGGAAAAATTCAATACGTGAATGAAATAAGCCATGTTTTACAAAACAATTGTTTTATTTCGTTTAGAAATTATCACAGGCATCAATTAATTCAGCAATTGGATTGTTGGAGTTCTCGTGTCATTAGTCTCGGTTTTCTATTTTTAACCATAGGTATTCTTTCGGGAGCAGTATGGGCTAATGAAGCGTGGGGATCCTACTGGAATTGGGACCCAAAAGAAACTTGGGCATTTATTACTTGGACAATATTCGCAATTTATTTACATACTAGAACAAATGAAAATTTGCAAGGCTCAAATTCTGCAATTGTGGCTTCTATAGGATTTTTTATAATTTGGATATGCTATTTTGGAGTCAATCTATTAGGAATAGGGCTGCATAGTTATGGTTCATTCGTATTAACATTTAATTGAAAAAAAAAGCAGTTACGAATAGAATATCAAATACATAATAGGAATAGCATAAGCATAGATAACTAAAGTTTGTACGAGTTTTTGAAAATCATTTGACTTGATTCAAATGATTTTCAAAAACTACAAAAAAAAATATTTGATTACAATTTAAGTTTATTTTATTAAGTTTTAAGTTAAAGTAAATTCATTTTTTTAACTTTTTTTTTTACTTTTTTTTTATAAAATAAAAACTAACTATCTATAAAAATAATTAGATATAATAGTTTCTACCTTGTCAATTGATAGTGAGAGAACGAAATCCGGATAAATACCAATACCTATTACGGGTAGAAAAATACAGATTGAAAGAAATAGTTCGCGCGGCCCAGAATCTAAAAAATGAGAATTTTTAGAATTAAATTGCTTATATCCGTAGAACATCTGACGTAACATAGATAATGAATAAATAGGAGTTAATATCATTCCAATTGCCGTTACAAAAGTTATTAGTATTTTTGGCATTAAAAGAAATTTTTGGCTCATAATTAATCCCAAAAATACTACAAATTCTGCAACAAAACCACTCATTCCAGGCAATGCAAGAGAAGCCAGCGAAAAGCTACTGAACATTGTAAATATTTTTGGCATTGGGATAGTTATTCCCCCCATTTCATCGAGATAAACAAGACGTGTTCTATCGTAACTCGTTCCTGCCAAGAAAAAAAGTGCAGCACCGATAAATCCATGAGAGATCATTTGTAAAAGGGCCCCGTTGAGTCCTGTATCAGTTATGGAACTAATTCCTATAATTATGAAACCCATATGAGATACAGAGGAATAGGCAATTCTCTTTTTTAAATTACGCTGACCCGGAGATGCTGAAGCTGCATAGATTATTTGAATTGCACCTACTATCATCAACCAGGGAGAAAATATAGAATGAGCATGGGGTAATAATTCCATATTGATACGAACCAATCCATATGCTCCCATTTTTAATAAGATTCCAGCTAAAAGCATACATGTACTGTAATGGGCTTCCCCATGGGTATCTGGTAACCATGTATGTAGAGGTATAATCGGTAATTTGATAGCATAAGCAATAAGAAATCCAAAATAGAATAGTATTTCTAATGCCACAGGATACGGCTGATTGGCTGATGTTTCAAAATTTAATGTTGGTTCATTGGAACCATATAAACCCATACCTAGAACTCCCATTAAGAGAAAAATGGAACCCCCCGCGGTGTACAAAATAAACTTTGTAGCTGAGTACAAACGTTTCTTCCCTCCCCACATGGATAAAAGTAGGTAGACAGGAATTAATTCTAATTCCCACATGATAAAAAAAAGTAAAAGATCTCGAGAAGAAAATAATCCTATTTGGCCGCTGTACATTGCTAACATAAGGAAATGGAACAATTTTGAATCTCGAGTAACTGGCCAAGCTGCTAAAGTAGCTAAAGTCGTGATGAATCCCGTGAGTAAAATGGGTCCTATGGAAAGCCCATCAATTCCCAGTCTCCAATGAAAATCAAAAAAATTGATCCATTTATAATCTTGCTCCAATTGGATTAATGGATCATCCAATTGGAAATGATAACAGAATACATAGGCCATTAGAAGTAGTTCTAATAGGCATATACAAATAGTATACCACCTAATAACCTTATTTCCTCTATGAGGGAAAAAGAAAATGAAAGTACCCGCGAATATCGGCAAAACAACAATTATAGTTAACCAAGGAAAATCATTCGTGGTAAAAACAAGATACACTTACTTTGACTTTGACCCGAAAACCCGTACTCGAGAAAAGAAAAAATTATTAGTTTTATTATTATATATATTTCTTTTCTCGAGTACGGGTTTTGTCGGTAAAGATAAAAAATGATGGATTCAAGTGGAATTTTCTCGAACGTATCAATAACCTAGACCCATGCTACGAGTTGTCTCGTGCCATAAATAAACCCGGACACTCAAAAAATCGGTTGGGCAAGCGGATTCACACCTTTTACAACCTACACAGTCTTCTGTTCTTGGAGCAGAAGCAATTTGTTTAGCTTTACACCCGTCCCAGGGTATCATCTCTAATACATCTGTGGGGCAAGCTCGTACACATTGAGTACACCCTATACATGTATCATAAATCTTTACTGAATGTGACATTGGATCTATAATTTTTTTTTAACATCATAAAATTTCGATCTAGTAACGTAGTAAATGAATTATATATTGTAGACACCAGATGAATCAATGATTTAGTAGATTTACCAGAATCAATCTACTTCTGGATCTGCTCATGAAAGAAGGCCAAGATACTTTGATTTATTACATTTTATCAAATAGCACTATATGCTGCACATACCCATTTTTTTATTGGCAGATACTCTATATTTTTTTTTATAAACCCTATTTATTCAACAAAGTCGATTGATTGATACGAGTTGATTTTCTGTTACGATGAATTGATGAAACAATAGCTAATCCAATAGCTGCTTCAGCAGCTGCAATTGCTATAACAAAAATCGAGAAAATGTCTCCTTTTAATTGGCGACTATCAAATAAATCCGAAAATGTTACGAAATTTATATTAACTGCATTCAGTATAAGCTCAAGACACATAAGCGCTCGAACCATATTTCGACTTGTAATCAATCCATAGATACCGATGCATAATAAATAGGCACTCAAAACAAGTACATGTTCGAGCATCATTGAACAACTCCTCATCAATCTCGATTCATTTCAATATGAACAACAATTTAACCGATTCAATTGACTAAAATAGAATTTTAAAAGTACGCAAAAAGGTATTGGTAATAGAAAATAGATATAAATATAGAAAAATTCCGTTTTTTTTTTCATTTTTTTTATACTTTATCTTTATATTTATATATTTATACATGAACAATAAAAAAAATATTTTGAAGAAAAGAACAAGTCTATATTAATTTAATTAATATAATTTTATATTATTTAATTTCGAAATATTTAGTACTGACGAGCCATAGCAATTGCACCGATCAAGGCAACTAAAAGAATTATCGAAATAAGTTCAAATGGAAGAAAAAAATCTGTTGATAAATGAATCCCAATTTGTTGACCATTATTTATCAAGTCCTGCTCTATAATCTGGTTTGACCTTGTAGTCCAAATAATACCGTACCATGACGTATCTGGGATAGTAGTAATTAATGAAAAAAAAATACTTGTACAAACCAGTGAAGTGACTCCATCTCCAACAGTCCAAAGATAGAAATCTTTGTAATATTCTGAACCATTCATAAACATCACGGCAAATACAATTAATACATTTATTGCTCCCACATAAATAAGGAGCTGTGCAGCAGCTACAAAATGGGAGTTCGATGGAATATGGAATAAGGATGTACAAACAAGAACCAATCCCAACGAAAAGGCAGAAAAAATTGGATTGGTAAGTAATACCACTCCTAGACTTCCCACTATAAGACCCAATCCCAAAAAAACTAAAAGAAAATCATGTATTGGTCCAGGCAAATCCATTCTATGTAAAATAAAAGATAAATTAAGTAGAAATTTTTCATGACCTTATTGAACAAACAAAAAAAAAGAAGAGGTTACCTATTTTTTGATACCCTTCTAATTGAATTAAATCAATATAGGGTCGTGTGTGGGTTGATGTAGATATGTTTATTTATTATATGAATGATTGAATACCATTTGTTTATCTGAAAGTTTCGTTCAAAATTGCATTGAAAAAATGTCTCGATTCAATTATTTAAATTAAATTATTTAGAGTAGAGTATAGAATAATTATTCTATTTTCTTTTTTTATTTATATATTATAATCACAGATATGATATTTATATATATATACTGTATGTAATGTAGTATTTTAATATACAGAGAATAGATAAATATATTTTTATGAATATATGAAAATCATTACTCTCAACCCCTTTAGGATTTTTAGTTATTATCTAAGCAAAATAAAATGAAGGAAGCTTCGCTACTTTCAATCAAAACGGAATTTTAGTAATTGGTAATTGTTCTTGAATCAAGTGGTTTAGCCGTGCCTTTTTTGATTTGAGTCGAATTCCTAATTGTTCGAATTGTGGAATCTCCAATTACTGACATTGGCAACCGACCCAAAGCAA